TTAGTCTCTGTTTGTGGTGACATAAATCCCTCCCTACAACTCATGAATTAAGAATTCTGACAACAACAAGGTCTACTCGACACGACTGAATTAGGCGTTAATGAAACTATTCATAGGAATGTTTCAAAAACTTCCCAATTAATACTAAATATTATCAACTAATCAGATTGATTATTAGACCATGGTATTTGATTTACCAAACACATCATTATTGTATACTCTTTCATATGTATAGCGCAACCCCACTTTTCGTTTTGACCTTTTTTAGAGTCGAAATAACTAACCCAACTAATAAGAGATTCCCTCTTGACAGAGGTATATGTTGTATATGTAAATCCTAGATATCAAAATAGGCGCAATTCATCCACGAAAGAGTATAAAAAACGAAAAGATATAAAAGATATAGGCTATAGGCCTAAATTAATATGCTGAAAAAAAAAGAAGAGCCAATAAGATAAAGATAGAAATAATGAATTGAAATGTAAATAGAATTCGGATCCAAATTCCATAGAATATTTTTTTAGAATCTAAATAGGATTGTCTATAATGATAGACAAATGAAAAACTTTCTCAAAATCCCACCCACTTGAAAATTTCAAAATAGCTCGGTTGGGCTTGCAACTTTACCCATTGAATTTGAATAAGTAAACAATTGAAGTGTATTCGATTGGATGGCACCAACGAAATCGAGTGCTAACTCCCATTTCCTATTGAATTAATTAACTGATCGGCGTGCTATCGGACGTTTATTTTAAATTTGATAATTTTCACAAATTTCGACATTTTTTTTATTTATTATTATGAGATATTATGAGAATTAATCCTACTACTTCTGGGTCTGGGGTTTCCGCGATTGAAAAAAAAAACCTGGGGCGTATCGTCCAAATCATTGGCCCGGTACTAGATGTAGCCTTTCCACCGGGCAAGATGCCTAATATTTATAACGCTCTGGTAGTTAAAGGTCGAGATACTGCTGGTCAACCAATTAATGTGACTTGTGAGGTACAGCAATTATTAGGAAATAATCGAGTTCGAGCTGTAGCTATGAGTGCTACAGATGGTCTGATGAGAGGAATGGAAGTGATTGATACAGGAGCTCCTCTAAGTGTTCCCGTCGGTGGAGCAACTCTGGGACGCATCTTTAACGTGCTTGGAGAGCCTGTTGATAATTTGGGTCCTGTAGATACTCGTACAACATTTCCTATTCATCGATCTGCGCCTGCCTTTATCCAATTGGATACAAAATTATCTATTTTTGAAACAGGAATTAAGGTAGTAGATCTTTTAGCCCCGTATCGCCGTGGGGGAAAAATCGGACTATTTGGTGGGGCTGGGGTTGGGAAAACGGTACTCATTATGGAATTGATTAACAATATTGCCAAAGCCCATGGGGGTGTATCCGTATTTGGCGGAGTGGGTGAGCGTACTCGTGAAGGAAATGATCTTTACATGGAAATGAAAGAGTCGGGAGTTATTAACGAAGAAAATATTGCAGAATCAAAAGTGGCCCTGGTTTACGGCCAGATGAACGAACCGCCGGGAGCTCGTATGAGAGTTGGGTTGACTGCCCTAACAATGGCGGAATATTTCCGAGATGTTAATGAACAAGACGTACTTCTATTTATCGACAATATCTTCCGCTTCGTCCAAGCAGGATCCGAGGTATCGGCTTTATTGGGTAGAATGCCTTCCGCGGTCGGTTATCAACCCACCTTGAGTACCGAAATGGGCTCTTTACAAGAAAGAATTACTTCTACCAAAGAGGGGTCGATCACCTCTATTCAAGCAGTTTATGTACCTGCAGACGATTTGACCGATCCCGCTCCTGCTACGACATTTGCACATTTAGATGCTACTACCGTACTATCAAGAGGATTAGCTGCCAAAGGCATCTATCCAGCAGTAGATCCTTTAGACTCAACTTCAACCATGCTTCAACCTCGGATCGTTGGTGAGGAACATTATGAAACTGCACAAAGAGTTAAGCAAACCTTACAACGTTATAAAGAGCTTCAGGACATTATAGCGATCCTGGGGTTGGACGAATTATCCGAAGAGGATCGTTTAACCGTAGCAAGAGCGCGAAAAATTGAGCGTTTCTTATCGCAACCCTTTTTTGTAGCCGAAGTATTTACCGGTTCTCCTGGGAAATATGTCGGTCTAGCGGAAACCATTAGAGGGTTTCAATTGATCCTTTCGGGAGAATTAGATGGTCTTCCTGAACAGGCCTTTTATTTGGTAGGTAATATTGATGAAGCTACCGCGAAGGCTATGAACTTAGAAATGGAGAGCAATTTGAAGAAATGACCTTAAATCTTTGTGTACTGACCCCTAATCGAATTGTTTGGGATTCAGAAGTGAAAGAAATCGTTTTATCTACGAATAGCGGTCAAATTGGTGTATTACCAAATCATGCCCCTATTGCTACAGCTGTAGATATAGGGATTTTGAGAATACGCCTTAAGGACCAATGGTTACCGATGGCTCTGATGGGTGGTTTTGCTAGAATAGGCAATAATGAAATCACTGTTTTAGTAAATGATGCGGAAAAGGGTAGTGATATTGATCCGCAAGAAGCTCAGCAAACTCTTGAAATAGCAGAAGCTCATTTTAGAAAAGCTGAAGGAAAGAGACAAATAATTGAGGCAAATCTAGCTCTCCGACGAGCTAGGACAAGAGTAGAGGCTGTCAATGCGATTTCATAAGCAGTTGGTGCGTTCGAATAATCAAAAAAAGAGGCTCGGTTTCGAAACCCTATTTCGATTGGATTCTGCTTGATTGGATTCACTTGCCAGAGTCCAATTTTTCTATAACACATTTCAAAAATGAAATAGAAATCAATAAGAATACAAAATCAATAAAAAGAAAAGAGAGTAGGGCAAAAAACTTATTAGATACCGGAGTCCCTGGTATCTAATAAGTCCTACCTACTATTGGATTTGAACCAATGACTCCCGCCGTATGAAAGCAACACTCTAACCACTGAGTTAAGTAGGTAATTTTTCATCCCAAAGATAACCAAACGAAACCCATCCCATCGATGGATTATAAATATCATATTCCTTATAAGCAACAACTAAGCAATACTAATCCAAGCAATACCACTCAAAATTTTCGGATGTTGGGTCATAAAATATTCGCCTTGACAAGAAATTATATACATGATAAAATACGCATCAAAAGTACTAAGGGCTATAGCTCAGTTGGTAGAGCACCTCGTTTACACACGCGCCAATGCTTTTCGGGGGAATCCATCATACACTCAAAAAAATCGATTTTATTACGAAATCCATGTCTTACTCCATAACTTTGAGAGAACAATAGCCTGACAAATGATTCGGTCCGATTTTTGTGCCCTTTTCTTTTAGGTGTCAAACAGGCCCTATCATTGATTTGAGATATTGATAAGGTGAATACCAGTGCATTCAATGCTAGGCATAATGAGTATAAGGTCCTCAAAAAATCTCTTTTCGTCCTATGAACTTTAAGGTGTATGGAGTTTCATATTTGATTTTCATTTTAAAATGAAAACGAACGATAGAGACTTCATTTAACTTAAAACGATCTAGCGCAGAGGCAGACCTACGTCAAGATAATCCCACCCTTGAAACACTTTGGTAGTGCTCCTGGACCAGAATCCCAAATAATGAATCAGAGCACATGGAGCCATCTTCTTATCTTACTTTTCTGTCAAGAAAAAAATATGGCGGATTGGCTGATATTTCTATCAGTTAATGAAAGAGCCCAATGCAAAAAAATGCATGTTGGGTTTTTGAAACAGTTCAGATCATTTTGATAATAATCAGTTTGATCCGTTTTACCGAGAAGGTCTACGGTTCGAGTCCGTATAGCCCTAGAGCCCTATAAATATTAAATAGAAAATAAAAAAAGAATGAAGAAATAAAAAATTGTATAATTTCTTCATTCTTTTTTGGTACTTGTAACTGACCGGTTGGTTTGTCCAAAGAAATTTCTTCCTAAAAACTCACTCGCAGGAATTGTTTTAAACAGATTATAAACAGAAGAGAAAACTCAAATAAAAACGTATCTCAAGGGATGGAATCTATCTCTATCCAATCGTGGATAAACAAACCAACCTTTCGCCATGAATCTTTGGAGAGAAATTCCATATGAAGTTCCCTGTCCACCACAATCAAGGGGTTCAATTAGTTATCCTCTTTTTCTTTGGTATAGCTAACCTTAATGAATTTAAGTTAATGAATTTAATAAGTAAAAGACATGCGTCCGGCGAAAAACTCAAAAGAGTTATTCACATTAGGGGACAAGCTAAAGTTTGGTGAAAAAACAATCAAGTTTCAGTGTCAACAATGTCAACTAAAATAAGCTTTTTCTTGGTACACCTTAGCTAGACCTAGCGAAGCACAACAAAAAAAGAAAAAAGGGGGAATGGTCTTCTTTTTCTCTATTCAATCAAGAGAAAACCCTACCCCGATTCTAATAAACGGAATATACACACACTAAGATTAAGATATTCGAAATCCTGAGATGTAAATACCTATTGATTCTCTTCCATTTGAATATTTTTTCATTCTAAACCATTAAGAAAAAAACGACAAAAAGACCTCTTTTTATTCAAAAACCCAAAAGAATAATAATTGTAAACAAAAAAGAATAATTCTGTTTTGTTTTCTTTTTTGGAATATTTGGAAGTCGCTTTCTTTAGCCGGAATCCTAGGTGAAAACAAGAAAATTTGTCTAAGCGTAACATATAGAGCTATACTAACTAAAGAAATTAAAGAAAATTGAAATACAAAAATACAGTAAACTGGAAGTAGACTGGAAACAGGGCCCCAGTCAAGTCAGTCGATAAACCTTGAAATGAGATATCCCCATTCCCCCCATTTGGTGAAAATAAATTATTGTTTTGACTAAACAGTTCTGGATGACTTTACAACTTCAATTTGAATCGATTAATCCGGTCTATTTTCCATGTTCATAGGAGTGTGTCTATGTTTTTGCTTTACGAATATGAGATCTTT